AATCTTTGTTGCGGAGTCGATAAATTATACGACCTCTGGTTGAATCATAACGACTTACTTCAATTTTTACTCTATCTCCTGGCAGTATCCGTATAAAACTACGTCGGATCTTTCCTGAAACATAACCTAGAATCATATCTTCATTATCTAAACGAACCCGGAACATACCGTTGGGAAGCGATTCAGTAATTAAACCTTCATGAATCCATTTTTGTTCTTTCATTCCAGGTAAAACCCCCTTGAAGTATCAACTAGTGGAGGAAGAACCCTATTAGAGAACCTACCCCTTCTCTTTTCTTTTTCACAAAAAAGAAGTTTCATATCGGATATTAGAAGGATTACCATATATAACACAAAATTTCTCCGCCTATTCTTTCTAGTCGAGCCTCTCGGTCTGTCATTATACCTCGAGAAGTAGAAAGAATTACAACCCCCATCCCACCTAAAATTCTAGGAATTCTTTGATAGTTAGAATAGATTCGTAGACCCGGCCGACTTATCCGTTTTAAATTTAAAAGATTTCTATAAGTCCTTTTCCTATTCCTTCTATGTCGTAGGGTTAAAACCAAAAAAGATTTGTTGTTCTCTCGATGTTTTCTCACATTTTCGAGAAAACCCTCTCGTAAAAGTATTTTAACAATACTTTGGCTGATATTAGTAGATGCTACTCGAACCACGCTTTTTCTATACATATCGGCATTTCGTATAGAAGTTATTATGTCAGCAATAGTATCACTACTCATGATTAATTAAAATTATTGGTGCCTCCAAATTTCGATATAATCAACATGTTTTTCTTTTTTTTTTTACGTGTTTGTTTATAAATATTAATTTGGAAAGGTATATACGTGAGAGAAAATCTACTAAATGAATCTTAATCTATTTCTTTTAAATACCCTACTATAACCATATCGTGGTCTTATTTTATAATATCGTGGTCTTATTTTATAATACCTCGGGAGCTAATGAAACTATTTTAGTAAAATTGAACTGTCTCAATTCTCGGGCAATCGCACCAAAAACTCGAGTTCCTTTTGGATTTCCTTCTTGATCAATCACAACTGCAGCATTGTCATCATATCGTATTATCATACCGTTGTCACGTTTAAGTTCTTTACAAGTACGGACAATTACAGCTCTGACCACTTCTGATCTTTCTAGAGGCATGTTTGGAACTGCGTCTTTGATCACAGCAACAATAACGTCACCAATACGAGCATATCGACGATTGCTAGCTCCTATGATTCGAATACACATCAATTCTCGAGCCCCGCTGTTATCTGCTACATTCAAATGGGTTTGAGGTTGAATCATATCATTTTTTTATCTGTTTTTTACAATACAAAGGTCGAAGAAAAAAAGAAATATTATTTGTCCAAAAAAAGAAACCTGCACCCACTATTTTTAAGTTTTTAAGTAAGGCCTATTTCTTTTTTATCCCAAAATGATAAATTGAGCTCGTATAGGCATTTTGGACGCTGCTATTGAAATAGCCCTTCTGGCTATAGTTTCTGTTACTCCACCCATTTCATAAAGGATTCGACCTGGTTTAACAACCGCTACCCAATATTCGGGAGAGCCTTTACCTGAACCCATACGTGTTTCTGCGGGTCTTACTGTAACCGGTTTATCTGGAAATATACGAACCCATATTTTTCCACCGCGACGTGCATTTCGTGTCATTGCTCGTCGACCTGCTTCTATTTGTCTAGATGTGATCCAAGCGGGTTCAAGTGCCTGAAGAGCGTATTTACCAAAACAAATAGTATTACCTCGATAAGATATTCCCTTCATTCTTCCTCTATGTTGTTTACGGAATCTGGTTCTTTTGGGGTTATAGTTGATGGTTTGTTTTGAATTCCATCTCTACTACAGAACCGGACGTGAGAGTTTCTTCTCATCCAGCTCCTCGCGAATAAAATAAATTCAAATTAAAGATTTTGAGTTCAATTTGAATTCTATTCAGATATAATATAATATTATGCATAGATTTATATTTAATTTTAATAACTGAATCATGGATTTCATTTAATCTAGATCAAATCTTACTAATTTGTATATCTTGATTTGTCTATTTTGTTTGTATAGATATATATAATAATAATAATAATAATGAATAATGAAATTAAATATATATATTAATAACTATTAATTAATATTAATAACTATAACTAAACTATTTTTTCTTCTATTTATCGATATTAGAATGTTAAAAGGAATCTTTTTTTTTGTTTTAACTATTTATCGATATTAGAATGTTAAAAGGAATCTTTTTTTTGTTTTACTCTTTATCGTATTGGATTGACCCAAATTTAGCAATCCAAGAAAATAAAGTTTTCGCGGGCGAATATTTACTCTTTCAATTTCTATTTCAGTTCTATCATTCGTTCATAACTTTTCCGAATAGATGAATTGGTCTCTGGTCGGTTCCGCCATCCCGATCAATGAATCATTCAAATTCATTTTCATAGAATCTTTTGAATTCACAGGTTCCGTCGTT